TATTACCTGAATGGTATTTCTTTCCCGTATTTCAAATACTTCGTACAGTGCCCAATAAATTATTAGGTGTTCTTTTAATGGCTTCAGTACCTGCGGGATTATTAACAGTACCCTTTTTAGAGAATGTTAATAAATTTCAAAATCCATTTCGCCGTCCAGTAGCGACAACCGTCTTTTTGATTGGTACCGCAGTCGCTCTTTGGTTGGGTATTGGTGCAACATTACCTATTGATAAATCCCTAACTTTAGGTCTTTTTTAATTTTTTGATTCCATTTTAAAATAGCACAACGTGTGTATCTAGGGAATAGTCGCTTCAAAGCGAATTCTCCCTAGATACATCTATTCAATAAAATTCTTAATTTCTTTCAAATATATGAATTGTGTTACAGATTCAAAACCTATTTTCTTCTTAATTAAAAAAAAAAAGACGAAAAAAATCCAATAGATTTAAAACTTCTTTTTTGGTAAATCAATTGCGAAATGTTTTTCTAGAATGCCCAATATCTGTTTTACATCTTCGAGGTGAAAATGGTCAATTTTCATAAGATCTTCTTGACTCTTATTCAAAAGGTCTAATAATGTATCTATATTGGACCTTTTGAGGCAATTATAGACCCTGGGAGACAATTCGGATTGATCAATAAAAATCGATTTCAATGCTATTTTTTTTTTGTTTTTTCTGAGTTTATCAAATTTATCGTGAAAAGAAAAAGGGGATAAAGAAACCGTGTGTTGATTGTCCTCTAAAGGTAAGTTTTCTTCTTCCTTATGTAAAAAGGGAATAAATAAATCAATCAAATTCCGGGAGGCTTCATGAAGTGCTTCTTTCGGAGTTAAACTCCCGTTTGTCCATATTTCGAGAAAGAGTATCTCTTGCTTTTCATTCTCATTCCCATAAGAATGAATACTATGATTCACATTTCGAACAGGCATGAATACAGCATCTATAGGATAACTTCCATCTTGAAAGTTATGCGGCATTTTTAAAAGATATCCGCGATTTCTTTCGATTTCTAATCCAATACAAAAATTAATTGGTTCTGTCAAGCTAGCTATATGTTGTGTATTGTCGACGATTTCTACATAAGGCGGTAAGATGATATCTTGAGCAGTTACATATCCAGGACCCCTGACACAAATAGACGCGTCACAAGTTCCATATAGATTACTTCTCAATACAATTTCTTTCAAATTCATTAAAATTTCATGGACCGATTCTTGAATACCCGTTATAGTAGAATATTCATGGGAGACGTTCTCGGATTTTACACGTGTGATACATGTTCCTTCTATTTCTCCAAGCAAAGCTCTTCGCATTGCAATGCCTATTGTGTCAGCTTGGCCTTTCATAAGTGGAGACAGAATAAAGCGCCCATAATAAAGGCGTTTGCTGTCTGTTCTTGATTCAACACACTTCCACTGTAGTGTCCGAGTAGATACTGTTACTTTCTCTCGAACCATAATAATATTATTTTAGTTGATTGAATTATTTATTTCTCTTGTTTATCTTGAAATTTCTTCACTGTTCATTTCTAGACACGTCTTTTTTTCGGAGGTCTACAGCCATTATGTGGCATAGGGGTTACATCCCGTACGAAAGTTAATAGTATACCACTTCTACGAATAGCTCGTAATGCTGCGTCTCTTCCCAGACCGGGACCTTTTATCATGACTTCTGCTCGTTGCATACCTTGATCTACTACTGTACGAATAGCATTTGATGCTGCAGTTTGAGCGGCAAAGGGTGTCCCTCTTCTCGTACCCTTGAATCCAGAAGTACCAGCAGAGGCCCAGGAAACCACCCGACCCCGTACATCTGTAACTGTGACAATGGTATTATTGAAACTTGCTTGAACATGAATAACTCCCTTTGGTATTCTACGTGCACTCTTACGTGAACCAATACGTACATTCCTACGTGAACCAGCTCTCGGTATAGCTTTTGCCATATTGTATCATCTCATAAATATGAGTCAGAAATATATGGATATATCCATTTCATGTCAAAACAGATTCCTTATTTGTACATTGAGTCCTTTAGCAAGTCTGATTATCCTTGTCTTTGTTTATGTCTCGGGTTGGAACAAATTACTATAATGCGCCCCCGCCTACGGATTAGGCGACATTTTTCACAAATTTTACGAACGGAAGCTCTTATTTTCATATTTGTCATTCCTTATCTTAATTCTGAATCTACTTCTTGGTAGAAAATAAGTTTCTTGAAATTTTTCATCTCGAATCATATTGAATAAAAACGCCCTAATCTTTCGAATCCTTGTTTCGGAGTCGATAAATTATACGTCCTCTGGTTGAATCATAACGACTTACTTCAATTTTGACTTTATCTCCTGGCAGTATCCGTATAAAACTACGTCGGATCTTTCCTGAAACATAACCTAGAATCAGATCTTCATTATCTAACCGAACCCGGAACATGCCATTGGGAAGCGATTCAGTAATTAAACCTTCATGGATCCATTTTTGTTCTTTCATTTCAGGTAAAGCCCCCCTGAAGTATCAACTAATGGAGGAGAAAGGATATTAGACAACTTACCCTCTTTCTTTTTTTTTTTACAAATAGGAAGAGGTTTCGGATTCCATTTGGATATTAAAAGGATTACCATATATAACACAAAATTTCTCCGCCGATTCCTTCTAGTCGAGCCTCCCGGTCTGTCATTATCCCTCGAGAAGTAGAAAGAATTACAATCCCCATCCCACCTAAAATTCTAGGAATTCGTTGAGAGTTAGAATAGATTCGTAGACCGGGTCTACTGATCCGTTTTAAATTTAAAAAATTTCTATAGGGTCTTTCCCCATTCCTTCTATGTCGAAGGGTTAAAACCAAAAAATAGTTGTTTTTTTCTCGATGTTTTCTGACGTTTTCGAGAAAACCTTCTCGGAAAAGTATTTTAACTATATTTTCGGTAATATTAGTAGATGCTATGCGAACAACTCTTTTTCTATTCATATCAGCATTTCGTATAGAGGTTATTATCTCAGCAATAGTGTCTCTACCCATGATGAACTATAATTATTGGTGCCTCAAAATTGGATATAATCAACATGTTTTTTCTTTTTTTTTTCTATTGGTTTATGAATAGGAATTTTTTAAGGTATATGCGTGAGACACAATCTACGAATTTATTTAGTTCTTAATCTAGTTCAATACCCCAAAAGATATCACGATCTCATTTTTTTTTATAATACCTCGGGAGCTAATGAAACTATTTTAGTAAAATTTAATTGTCTCAATTCCCGGGGGATTGCACCAAAAATTCGAGTTCCTTTTGGATTTCCTTCTTGATCAATCACAACTGCAGCATTGTCATCATATCGTATTATCATACCGTTGTCACGTTTAAGTTCTTTACAGGTACGAACAATTACAGCTCTAACTACTTCTGATTTTTCTAGGGGCATATTTGGTACTGCCTCTTTGATCACAGCAACAATAACGTCACCAATATGAGCATATCGACGATTACTAGCTCCTATAATTCTAATACACATCAATTCTCGAGCCCCGCTGTTATCGGCTACATTTAAATAGGTCTGAGGTTGAATCATATCAAATTTTGAGTCTATTCTTCCAATGCAAAGGATGAAGAAAATAAAAGAAATATTGTTTGTCCAAAAAAAGAAACCTGCCTTTTTGTTTCATCCCGAAATAATAAATTGAGTTCGTATAGGCATTTTGGATGCTGCTATTAAAATAGCCCTTCTAGCTATATTTTCGCTTACTCCACCCATTTCATATAGTATTCGCCCCGGTTTAACAACAGCTACCCAATATTCAGGGGATCCTTTCCCCGAACCCATACGTGTTTCGGCAGGTCTTACTGTAACTGGTTTGTCTGGAAATATACGGACCCATATTTTTCCACCACGGCGTGCATTTCGTGTCATTGCTCGTCGACCTGCTTCGATTTGTCTAGATGTGATCCAAGCAGGTTCAAGTGCCTGAAGAGCATATTTACCGAAACAAATATGATTACCTCGATAAGATATTCCCTTCATTCTTCCTCTATGTTGTTTACGGAATCTAGTTCTTTTGGGGTTATAGTTGATGGTTATTTCGGAATTCCATCTCTACTACAGAACTGGACGTGAGAGTTTCTTCTCATCCAGCTCCTCGCGACTAAAAGATTCAAAATTGAATTTTAATTAATTTGAATAGATATTAGAACATTTTTATAAAAAAATTTATAAATAATAGTTTTTTCTAACGTACTAATAAATCTTTATTTTGTCCTTTATCCAGGTTTACCAATTCAAAAAAAAAAGAAAGTTTTCGCGGGCGAATATTTACTCTTGCAATCTCTCTTTCAGTCATAGCGCTTATTCGTGACTTCTCAGAATAGATGAATTTATTTCCGGTTTATTTCGCCATCCCGACTGGTGAATCAGTAAGATTCATTTGTTCAATAAAATCTTTTGCATTCACGGGTTCCATCGTTCCCACCGTTTCGTACTTAATGGTTAGGTCAGAATTCTACAACGGAGCTCGTAATCCAATTTATTCTTGAGTCAACCTTCTTAGTCTTTATTGGCTCGAAGCTCTTAATTTTTTTCTTCTCGAAAAAGGATTATTTAATATTTCATTATGGATGAATTAATTAGTATTGATGCTTTATTACACTGTCTTTTATGAGATGACTCATAGACCTTACATATTGGAATTCTATATCATTGATATTCTTTTTCTCTCTTTCTCTCATCCTTCCATTTATCCACATCTTTCTTCTGTATTTTGCTTTAAACTTAGAATTTAAGTTTATTCAAAAAAAAATTCAGTTGCTACAAAGATATGACCGATTTATCATATCTTGACTGGTTCTTTAGATTCAGATAATACGAAGTGATGGGTTAGTTTTCATACTAGCGGGCCGTTCTTTTTTTTAATCCTAACCCTAAATAAAAAAACCAACGAGTCACACACTAAGCATAGCAATTATATCAAAAGGTCAATCGAATTTTTATTCAACCCTATAGAATT